ACTTCGATACAAGAAGAATTGACACAAGAAAAAGGCTTTTTGCCTTTTTCTTGTGCCCAATAGAGGATTAAGAAGACCCACAATTCCTCCTAAAAGGACTTGTTTTGTTCCTTTTATTGTTCTCGTCTTTGCCTTGGATACTCCTCTTTTGCATGAGATAGAAATAAGGAATTCCAGAAATCGAGACTTTTTCTAACTTGATGGTAAGAAATCCTAGGATCTAGAAATTCATTTCGTACAATTGAACCTTTTCAAACTGTTTCTTTTTGAGAACCAAAAAAACTTGTGCCAAAATAACAGAGGCGAAGAAGAACAAAAGGCCTTGGACGCGCAATGGATCCTGAAGCACTATTTCTGTATCCCCCTGACCAAACCCTCCTACATTAGGATTGCTTGTTAATGGTTGATCAAGCTTGATTGATTCCCCCTCTGAAACAAGAAGTTCTGGACCAGGAGGTATAATATCAATCACTTGGCGTCCATCCGACGCATCGACTATGGATATTTCATATCCTCCCTTTTCTTTACGTAGTATTTTTTTTACTATACCTGTTGACGTAGCATTATAGATCGTATTGTTACTCTTGCTACCATCAGGATAGATCTGTCCCCTTCCTCGGTTTCCCCCTACATATATGGGATATTTTAAGAAATGAACGTCTTTTTTCGTAGCGGGATCGGGGGAAAGAATGGGAAAGACAATTTCACTATATTTCTTACCGGGAACAGGGCCTATCACAAGAATATTTTTTTTATTGGGACGATAACTCTGAAAAGAGAGATTTCCTATCTTTTCTTTCAACTCAGGAGAAATACGGTCGGGCGGCGCTAATTCGAATCCCTCGGGCAAAATAAGAACAGCACCCACATTCAACCCTCCCTTTTTCCCATTAGCAAGAACTTGTTTCAGCTGCATATCATAAGGGATTCGAAGAACTGCTTCAAATACAGTATCAGGAAGCACTGCTTGGGGAACTTCAATATCCACAGGCTTATTAGCTAAATGGCAATTGGCACATACAATTCGTCCAGTTGCTTCCCGCGGGTTTTCATAACCCTGCTGCGCAAAAATGGGATATGCATTTGAAATAGATGTGCGAGTTATTACGTATATCATGATCGATACAGAAATCGATCGAATCATCTGTTCCTTTAACCAAGAAAAAGTTTTTCTATTTTCCATGTCCAATCGCGGATCCCGGAATTTCTACAATAAATTAGATAGGTAGCTAAGCTAATCTAGTTCCCTATACACGAGTCTGTTGTCATTCTACTGCAACAGTTGTACTGGAATGATGAATACCTTGAGCAGGTAGAAATAGAAAGAATTTTGCTAAAAAGGAAAAGGGCTTTCTTTCTAAAGGAAGAAATATGCTAATTTGATTACTATTAGGAAATCAAATGAGTGAGTTTATGCTTCACTAATGGAATGATAAATGACTACAAGTGAAGGAGATAGACGGTTTAAACAAAAAAATACCCAAAATTTCAAACACGTGTCTAGAATCACAGGAAAACTACAAACAAAAATAGTGAAAATTAGTTCGTTAGGAGCCCATCCAAGATTGTTGTAAACCCAACGAATTAGTAGTTCCCAACCGCGGGTGGAGTGAAATCCAACAAAAAAATCAGTAACTAAAAGAATAAAAAAAGCTTTTATTGAGTCATTTAAGTTATAGAAAAATTCCTGAACCCAAGAATTCAAAATGACAAGTTCTTCTTTACCCAGAAAAAAAGAACCACTTAGAATAGCCAAACAGATTATATTTGTTGAGAAATGCAAAATGATATGGAGATGATCCTCATTATCTATTTTGGCCAATTTTATTATTTCCTTGTGTATTCCTATAGGAAGTTTTTGTACATGTGTCTTCGGTTTCTCTTTTATCATTTCGTCCAAGAGAAAAAGTTCTTCTAATTCTATGAATCCTTCTAGAATCCTTTTCTCTTGAATATCAGTTAAGAAAGTTTCGCATTGTCTGGTATTCCACCAATTATTAATCCAAAATTCCAGACATTTGTTAAAAGAGAAAGAGACTCCCCAGGGCAAAAGTACGATAAATACAAGATATAGGAAAGAAGGCAATGCTTTCTTTTTTTTCATTTTTGATCTGTAAATTGAGTTGTTAATGAATCCGCTTCATTCGCCGACTCTATTTCATTCGCTGAATATATATGATATTTCTTTTCTTTGAAGCAAAAATTCTATAACAAGGTTTGAGACCTTGTGTTTGTATCTATTTCTCTTTTTGTATACTAGTGGAATTTCATTGTATTGGGTTCTTTCTTAGATCTAAATGGAATGGAATAGAGAAATAAAAAAAAGGCCTTTCATATAAAAACGGAAGAATAGTATGCCATATATCTCACTTGGACAAAACAAATTCGAAGCAATTTTGTTTTATCCTCGTTTGTTCCTTCCTTTAGATAAATACTCGAAAATCCCCTTACAATTGCAAAAAATTGCAATTGGTACTCAAAATACTTCAATTGGTACGCGCAAGAAATAGGCCAATTCGGCAGCTTTTTGTTCAATTTCTCGTGGAGTAAAAAACTTCTCATCAGTACGAGTCAAGGGAATGACCCCCTGGCCCCGGATTTCCATATAAAGGATACGACGAGGATAAAGACCCTCTTTAACCTGAATTCTAATTGATTGGATATCCCGCACAAGAAATTGAAGGAAGATGCGACGTTTTATTCCAGGGAATCCCCAACGAAAAATGCACACTATTCCCTCTTTTCTATCGAATCGGTCATAACCACCGCCTACATTCCACAAAATAGTGCACCACAAATAGGAGCTAATGAATAGGCCCGCGATTCCGTAGAAAGACATCACGACCCCCTGTGGAAAAAAAAGAATTTGTTGAGATGGAAGTACAGATATCATATTCTTACCAAGATAACTGGAAGCCCCAACCGCTAAGAATCCTAATGAACCTAGAAAAAGAATACAGGCCCAGAAAAAATTACCTCTTTTTCGAGAACCTTTTAGAAGTTCTATCCATATGTGTTCTGATCGCCAATTCATATTAGATATACTAAATCCAGTAGCGGTCAATTGAAATTGAGAGAATAAGCTAAATGATTTTGACTTTACTTTTTTTTGATTCTGAAATAGCCTTTAGTAGCTTAGCTAGTACTCCTGTTAAATAATTGGTTAGATACATTGACTTTCTATTCAAAAAAAAAAACTCGCTATACTCGGCTACGTCTATGCATGCATTTATGCTCGTAGCTTATATCTGCATCCATAGACGTTTTTCATTTGTGTGTAGAAAGAGCTACATACCCTATCATATTATATTACTTACACAAAAAAATATCCGTATTATGATCCTGGAAATACATTGAGAAAATTTGGCCCCGCCGTTTCTAGACAATTTTATTTTTCTGCACATAAAGAAATAAGGAAGTCATTGCAATTGCCGGAAATACTAAGCCTACTAAAGGCACAAAAATAGAGGGTAAGTTCAAATCTGTCATAGAATATGTGTCTCAATTCAAATTTACTATTTCTATCTATTCGAAATATATCTTAAGATTCTTATGATATAATTAAGTATATCTATTATAAGGAATATTGACTATTGTATTTTTTAGTTTACAAAATACAGATTTTTTATAGATATAGAATAAACAAAGTATTCTATAAAAAAAAATGAATGAAATGGATAATAAAAAAATTGCAAAAAAGGGGAACTAATTAAAATAAAATATTTGATTTTTCCCATTCTCATCGCCTTTCTATCCTTCTAATCGAACTTGAAATTGGATTCAAAAGAAAGCTATTGTGAAAATAAAAGAAATACCTCTTTCAGAATACCCTTTCCTTTAATTTTAAAAGTTGAAGTGGAATAGAATAACCAGTTGAAGGGTAATGATCATACCTCTGTAATGCATTGTATGTCCCAGAATAGGTCCCATTCTTCTACCCTTTCCGGGTAGTCGATGGCTATTCACAGCTACTACCTTAACACCAAAGAAGAGTTCGACCCAATGCTTTATTTCTATCTTAGTGAATCCCGATTCGACATTAAAAGTATATTGATTCTTTCCCAATAAATGAAGACTCTTTTCTGTAAATACTGCGTATTTGATTCCATTATCGTATGATAATACTATATTTGGATTTATATTAGTTTATTGTATTATACCTTTCTATATTCTAGATATATAGAATAGAAGAATCTCGATTTGTCAAGTCTCATGATCGTATTAAGATCTATTTAAATTGGGCTCAATCTTTTTTTTAGAAAAAAAAGATTGAGCCCAATTTAATTGGAATCAATTACAAGAATAAAGAAAAATTACTACATTTCTTAACTTATTTTTTCTCTTTCTATTTTGTTTCTTTTTTATTTTATTTAAACGTTCTTTATACCTAGTTTTATCTACTTAATCTATGGTATCCACCGGAGCGAAGTCAAATTTGATCATCTTCCATATTTCACAAGCTGCGGCTAGTTCAGGACTCCATTTGCAAGCTGCTTTGATAATTTCATTACCTTCACGAGCAAGATCGCGCCCTTCGTTACGAGCTTGTACACAGGCTTCTAAAGCCACACGATTAGCTGCTGCACCAGGTGCATTTCCCCAAGGATGTCCTAAAGTTCCTCCACCAAATTGTAATACGGAATCGTCTCCAAAGATTTCGGTCAGAGCTGGCATATGCCAAACATGAATACCCCCTGAAGCCACCGGTATAACACCTGGCATGGATACCCAGTCCTGAGTGAAAAAGATACCGCGAGAACGATCTTTTTCAATAAAATCATCGCGCAATAAATCAACAAAACCTAAAGTTATTTCGCGTTCCCCTTCTAACTTACCTACTACTGTACCGGCGTGGATATGATCTCCCCCCGACATACGCAATGCTTTAGCTAATACACGGAAATGCATACCATGATTTTTCTGTCTATCAATAACTGCATGCATTGCTCGGTGAATGTGAAGAAGTAGGCCGTTGTCGCGGCAATAATGAGACAAACTAGTATTTGCGGTGAATCCTCCTGTTAAGTAGTCATGCATTACAATAGGAACCCCTAATTCCCTTGCAAATACAGCTCTCTTAATCATTTCTTCGCATGTACCTGCAGTCGCATTCAAGTAATGTCCCTTGATTTCACCGGTTTCGGCTTGTGCTTTATAAATAGCTTCGGCACAAAAGACAAAACGGTCTCTCCAGCGCATAAACGGTTGTGAGTTTACGTTTTCATCATCTTTGGTAAAATCAAGTCCACCGCGTAGACACTCATAACACGCTCTACCGTAATTTTTTGCGGATAATCCCAATTTTGGTTTAATAGTACATCCCAATAAAGGGCGACCATACTTGTTCAACTTATCCCTTTCAACTTGGATACCGTGAGGCGGGCCTTGGAAAGTTTTTGAATAAGTAGGGGGAATTCGTAGATCCTCCAAACGTAGAGCACGTAAGGCTTTGAAACCAAATACGTTACCCACAATGGAAGTAAACATGTTAGTAACAGAACCCTCTTCAAATAGGTCTAATGGATAAGCTACATAACAGATATATTGATCTGGGTCCCCAGGAACGGGCTCGATGTGATAGCATCGTCCTTTGTAACGATCAAGACTGGTAAGTCCATCAGTCCAAACAGTTGTCCATGTACCAGTAGAAGATTCCGCAGCTACTGCAGCCCCCGCTTCTTCAGGCGGAACCCCGGGCTGAGGAGTTACTCGGAATGCTGCCAAGATATCAGTATCCTTGGTTTCGTACTCCGGTGTATAGTAAGTCAATTTATAATCCTTAACACCAGGTTTAAATCCAACACTTGCTTTAGTTTCTGTTTGTGGTGACATAAGTCCCTCCCTACAACTCTTGAATTAAGAATTCTCACAACGACAGGGTCTACTCGATATGGATTAGGCATAAATGAAACCTTTGCAAAAATCTAAAAAAAAAGATATTCAATTAATATCAACTCATTAAATAAAAAAAGGAGTATGCTTAAGTTAATGAATATGTTTCATTCATATATAATGCGTACACCCTGTGTACGTTCTATCCTATAGGAAGTTGACGATAGGAATTCGATAGGAATTGAGTTGTTGTTATGGTAAGTTAACACGGTTCGTTATTAAACCGTGGATTTGATTCACCAAATCCATCATTATTGTATACTCTTTGATAGATATAGCGCAACCCAAACCAATCCCTAATCTTTATTTTACAATTTTTAAAGTTCTTAATAGACCCCTTTGCTATTTTGAATATAAATACCTAAATACTAAGAAAATTTTCTGTTGACAGCAATCTATGCTTCACAGTAGTATATATTTTATATATCGAAGTCCTAGATAGGAAAGTAGAGTAGGCACAGATCCTTCACAAAAGGCGTGATTTATATAAAAAAAAAGATTGATTGAACTTTCCAACGGACTCATTCCATAAGTAAACGATTGAACGGGATTCGCTTGGACAACGAAATCAAGTGCAAGTCCCCTTTTCTTTTTTATTGAATTAACTAATTCATTTCCTTTTAACTTTTGGATTTTTGGATATTTTTTTTGATTTGGCATTATTCAACAAGAAAAAAAAAGAAAAATTTCGACAAATTCCTTTTTTTTATTATGTGATAATTATGAGAACCAATCCTACTACTTCGCGTCCCGGGGTTTCCACAATTGAAGAAAAAGGCGTAGGGCGTATTGATCAAATTATTGGACCCGTGCTGGATATCACTTTTCCCCCGGGCAACTTGCCTTATATTTATAATTCTTTGATAGTCAAGAGTCGAGACACTGCCGATAAGCAAATTAATGTGACTTGTGAGGTACAACAATTATTAGGAAATAATCGAGTTAGAGCTGTGGCTATGAGTGCTACAGACGGGTTGATGAGAGGGATGGAAGTGATTGACACGGGAACTCCTCTCAGTGTTCCAGTCGGTGGAGCTACTCTCGGACGAATTTTTAACGTTCTTGGGGAGCCTATTGACAATTTGGGTCCTGTGGATACTAGTGCAACATTCCCTATTCATAGATCTGCGCCTGCCTTTATCGAGTTAGATACGAAATTATCCATCTTTGAAACAGGTATTAAGGTGGTCGATCTTTTAGCTCCCTATCGACGTGGAGGAAAAATCGGACTATTTGGGGGGGCTGGAGTAGGTAAAACAGTACTCATCATGGAATTAATCAATAACATTGCTAAAGCTCATGGAGGCGTATCCGTATTTGGCGGAGTAGGGGAACGGACTCGTGAAGGAAATGATCTTTATATGGAAATGAAGGAATCCGGAGTAATTAATGAAAAAAATATTGAGGAATCAAAGGTAGCTCTAGTCTATGGCCAAATGAATGAACCACCGGGAGCTCGTATGAGAGTTGGTTTAACTGCCCTAACTATGGCAGAATATTTCCGAGATGTTAATAAGCAAGACGTGCTTTTATTCATCGATAATATCTTTCGTTTTGTTCAAGCAGGATCGGAGGTATCCGCCTTATTAGGGAGAATGCCCTCCGCAGTGGGTTATCAACCTACCCTTAGTACAGAAATGGGTTCTTTGCAAGAAAGAATTACTTCTACCAAAAAGGGATCTATAACTTCGATCCAAGCAGTTTATGTACCTGCAGACGATTTGACCGACCCTGCTCCTGCCACAACATTTGCACATTTGGACGCTACTACCGTACTTTCCAGAGGATTAGCTTCCAAGGGTATTTATCCCGCAGTAGATCCTTTAGATTCAACCTCAACTATGTTACAGCCTCGGATCGTTGGCAACGAACATTATGAAACTGCGCAAAGAGTTAAGGAAACTTTACAACGTTACAAAGAACTTCAGGACATTATCGCAATTCTTGGGTTGGATGAATTATCGGAGGAGGATCGTTTAACTGTAGCAAGAGCACGAAAAATCGAGCGGTTCTTATCACAACCGTTCTTTGTGGCAGAAGTTTTTACCGGTTCTCCAGGAAAGTATGTTGGTCTTGCAGAAACAATTAGGGGATTTCAACTAATCCTTTCCGGAGAATTAGACGGCCTACCCGAACAGGCTTTTTATTTGGTGGGGAACATCGATGAAGCTAGTACGAAAGCTATAAACTTAGAAGAGGAGAGCAAATTGAAGAAATGAAATTAAATCTTTATGTACTGACTCCTAAACGAATTATTTGGGATTGTGAAGTGAAAGAAATCATTTTATCTACTAATAGTGGCCAAATTGGTGTATTACCAAACCACGCCCCCATTAACACAGCTGTAGATATGGGTCCTTTGAGAATACGCCTCCTCAACGACCAATGGTTAACCGCGGTTCTGTGGAGTGGTTTTGCAAGAATAGTTAATAATGAGATCATCATTTTAGGAAATGATGCAGAACTGGGTAGTGACATTGATCCAGAAGAAGCTCAACAGGCACTTCAAATAGCCGAAGCTAACTTGAGTAGAGCTGAGGGTACGAAAGAATTGGTTGAAGCGAAGCTAGCTCTAAGACGAGCTAGGATACGAGTCGAGGCTGTCAATTGGATTCCCCCATCCAATTGAAGACAATCCAAAAGTTTCGTTGATACAAAGAAAAAGGAAAGAAGGGTAGAAAAAGTTATTAGATAGCGAAGCGAAGTAAGTCCAATGCTATCTAGTAATTTTTCTACCTACCTACCTACTATTGGATTTGAACCAATGACTCCCGCCGTATGAAAGCAATACTCTAACCACTGAGTTAAGTAGGCAATTTATCACCACAAAGGAAGCCCCATTATTTCGATCGATTATAGATTGAATCCTTTTTATAAGCAATACCGCTCCGTTTTTGGTATATTTATGTTATTTATTTTATGTTATTTATATAGTAAACGGATCAAAGGAATATCCTCTGGCATTAGAGAATATTCATCTTGACAAGAAATTATCTATATGTTAGGATATCTCTGACAAGGGCTATAGCTCAGTTCGGTAGAGCAACTCGTTTACACGTGCGCCAATGCTTTTCAAGGGAACTTATTATGCAATGAACATAATTGACCTTATTGCAAAATCAATGTCTTACTTCATGGATTCGAAAGAATAGGAGAACAGTAGCCTGACAATGACAAACAGCCGGTTCAGTCCGATTCAGGTGCCAATTCAGGTGCTTACTCAAATGGAACCCCTATTGATTTGCTAGTTGATAAGGTAAATATCCAGCCCACTCAATGCTAGGCGTAATGAGGATAAGGGCCTCCAAAAAACTTCTTTTCGTTCTATGAACTTTAAGGTGTATGAAGTCTCATAGTAAACTCTTGCAGCGGAACGATAGAGACTCCATTTCACTTAGGTTGATTTAATTTAGGCCGGAGGCAGACCTAAGTCAAGGTAATCCTCCTTTGAAACACTTTGGTATTGTTCCTAGATAGATCATAAGACAAATAATCAATCAGAGCACAGGGAGCCATCTTATTATCTTTCCCTAAAGAAAAACTATGGCGGATTAACCGATCTTTACATCAGTTGATGAAAGAGCCCAATGCAGAAAAATGCATGTTGGGTCTTTGAAACAGTTCGAATCATTTGGATAATAATCCGTTTGATCTGTTTTACCGAGAAGGTCTACGGTTCGAATCCGTATAGCCCTAATATATACGATACGTCTTTTTTTCCATTTTAGGATGGATATCTTATGTTTCCTTTAGTATAGTTTTCTTTTCCTTATTAGCACTTGTTTATAGACTCGAGGGTCGATTGCGCCATAGAATAGAGATAAAAGCATTACCATAGGCTCATTCATCGAAAATCATAGAGACAGGAAAAGAAAAAAGAATTTTGATCAAATCAATAGAAGGAAGGATCCCTTACCTGATTTGAATTCCATTCTCCTTCAAATAGGATATGCCCTAAGTCTCCCTATATTTTCCTATAATGACTGCAACGATTTTCTACATTTTGCGAATTCCTATTTTATTTGAAGTATATTACTATATATATATTATCTAAATATACATTATATACATTATCTAAATATATATTATCTAAATATACATTATATACATTATCTAAATTGATCCACTTTAAATAAAATAGAAAAATCGAAAGAAAAAAAAAAAAAGAAAGAGTAAATAATAAAACTGGATATTCTGTTTCATAATTCTGAAATAGAGTTCTTTTTTTTTTGTATTACTCCTCATTAGGATGTATACATTAATCATCCTATTTTAATTAGGTTCTAATCTAATTAGTAGTAAGTATTTTCTTTTTTATTTAATAGTCTCTGACTATCATTAAATAAAGGAGTAGAGCAATTCTTTTTTCTAGAGATTCTAGAGAAAGTGAGACAAAGTGAAGCCAAAGAGTTTTCTTTGTATAAGAATTAGGTCCATATCATATCTAAATAGAAGGGAAATCAAAAACAAAGGGAGTGGGGATTCCATTGGATGAATCTTTAAGGAAGACATATCACAAAAGAAACAAAAGCTAAAGTAAGCGCTCCTTGCCTTTGGTTTGAGCAAAACAGATTCTTGTTTCACCGAGGAAAAGAGAGAAGTTCTGGATAAATGGACAATGTCAACTTGAATTGACTAATTCAGTTCCGCCTATTCCACATTAATGGGAGTACATTTATGTTTCTGCTTCACGAATATGATATTTTTTGGACATTTCTAATAATAGCAAGTCTTATTCCTATTTTGGTATTTTGGATTTCAGGACTTTTAGCCCCGGTTAGTGAAGGACCAGAGAAGCTTTCTAGTTATGAATCGGGTATAGAACCCATGGGGGGGGCTTGGTTACAATTCCGAATACGCTATTACATGTTTGCGCTAGTTTTTGTTGTTTTTGATGTGGAAACAGTCTTTCTCTACCCTTGGGCAATGAGTTTCGACGTATTGGGTGTATCCGTTTTTATCGAAGCTTTCATTTTTGTGCTTATCCTAGTTGTTGGTTTAGTTTATGCATGGCGAAAAGGAGCCTTGGAATGGTCTTAACTGAATATTCAGACAAAAAAAAAAAAGAAGGAAAGGATTCCATTGAGACAATTATGAGTTTGATTGAGTTTCCGTTACTCGACCAAACAAGTTCCAATTCCGTTATTTCAACTACACCAAACGATCTTTCGAATTGGTCAAGACTCTCAAGTTTATGGCCCCTTCTATATGGTACCAGTTGTTGTTTCATTGAATTTGCTTCATTAATAGGCTCACGATTCGACTTTGATCGTTATGGATTGGTACCAAGATCAAGTCCTAGGCAAGCGGACCTAATTTTAACAGCTGGTACGGTAACAATGAAAATGGCTCCATCTTTAGTGCGATTATATGAGCAAATGCCTGAACCGAAATACGTCATTGCTATGGGAGCCTGTACTATTACAGGGGGCATGTTCAGTACAGATTCCTATAGTACTGTTCGAGGAGTTGATAAGTTAATTCCGGTGGACGTCTACCTGCCGGGTTGCCCGCCTAAACCAGAGGCTGTTATAGATGCCCTAACAAAACTTCGTAAGAAGATAGCACGAGAAATAATTGAGGATCGAACTCTATGTCAAAGTCAAAAGAAAAATCGATTTTTTACTACCCGTCACAAACTTTATGTTCGGCGCAGTACTCACACTGGAACTTACGAACAAGAATTGCTCTATCAATCACCATCTACTTTAGATATATCTTCTGAAACTTTTTTCAAATCCAAAAGTGCAGTATCTTCCTACAAATTAGTGAATTAGGAGGGGTTCTTTTGTGCAGAAAAAGAAAGAGCAGTGCAATCTTTCAAACTTGCATTTGAAATGTGAAATATTTATACAAAGGGGGAGAGATCAAGACAATGCAGCAGGGTTGGTTATCTAATTGGCTAGTCAAACATGACGTGGTTCATAGATCTTTGGGCTTCGATCATCGAGGAGTAGAGACTTTACAAATAAAAGCGGGGGATTGGGATTCCATTGCTGTCATTTTATATGTATATGGTTACAATTATTTACGTTCCCAATGTGCTTATGATGTAGCACCCGGTGGATCTTTAGCTAGCGTGTATCATCTTACGAGAATACAGTATGGTATAGATAACCCAGAAGAGGTATGCATAAAAGTCTTTGCCCAAAAGGATAATCCTAGAATCCCGTCTGTCTTCTGGGTTTGGAGAAGTGCGGATTTTCAAGAACGCGAATCTTATGATATGGTGGGAATTTCTTATGATAATCATCCACGTCTTAAACGTATCTTAATGCCTGAAAGTTGGATAGGCTGGCCCTTACGTAAAGACTATATAACTCCCAATTTCTATGAAATACAAGATGCTCATTGAGTGATAATAAATTCATGTTCACTTATACAACACAATTCCAGATTTTATTCAAGTCAAGGAATATTTTGATGTTCTGTTCCTAGACGAAACGAAATACTTATTATATTCTAATTAATTCCTATTATACAAAAAGGGCTTCATTTCGATTTTCCAATTTGGAAAATCACATATTCGTTTCCTTCGTATGAACAGAAAAATACAATGACTCAAAGAAGTTCCTACCACGAACTTTGTACCGCGCATATTACTTAGAACAACTAGGAAAGTAGGATAAGCAAGAATAAAAAAATATTCTTCGGAATAGCGGCATACAAAATTAATAAGAAATGAAAAAATGAAGAAAAGGGCACCTAATCTCACCTTTTTCTATCCCATAAAGAAAAGAACCAGAGATTTTAACCCTTTTCTAAAAAGAAAAAGAAGTGTTTAGAGATTTATCCACTTACTCTATACTAAGTAGATTATTAATGAATATTTAGCCCAATCCATCTCAAGATATTTGTATCAATATCTATTCGGTAGATCCTTTTTTCCTGTGCCAGGAACCAGATTTGAACTGGTGACACGAGGATTTTCAGTCCTCTGCTCTACCAACTGAGCTATCCTGACCCTTTCTTGTGCATCATCTTAGTAGAGTATTTGCATCTATGTCAATTAAACGGACTAAAAAATCAATAAAGTATTCCATTCCAAATTTGGAAATGGGGAGGGATAGTCCTATGCATTGTGGATGGCTTATTTAATAATACTTAAATAAAATCGAATTAATAATCGAGATTCCTTGCCGCGACTCTACTCTAATAAAATAAATAAAAAAGCAAAATAAAGAAAAAAAATCATCTATTTAATGAATAGCATAAGATTCATTGAGTTCTCGTCGCACTCCTTTGTGAAAGAGTAGAATGAAAAAGCTAGTGAATCTTAAACCCATTGATAAAAGAAAAAAAAGGATAACTACTATGGTTAGGGAATAAAGAGGGTTTGGGGATAGAGGGACTTGAACCCTCACGACTTATAAAGTCGACGGATTTTCCTTTTACTAGAAATTTCATTGTTGTCAGTATTGACATGTAGAATGGGACTCTCTCTTTATCCTCGTCCGATTAATACACTTTTGAAAAGATCTCAAAACAATGAATTGAAGGATTTGATTACTCAATATTCGATTAGAATAGATTCACAATAATTCTAAAAAAATTCAGAATTTTCTATTTCATAATCATTCCTAATTTCATTCTCAAAATAAAATAAGGAACCTATATTATAATATGGGTTCTGTGATTAATCGTTATTACTTCGATTCGTTAGAACAGCTTCCATTGAGTCTCTGCACCTATCCTTTTCCTTTGGGTTCTAGTTTGAGAACCACTTGTTTTTTTTTTCAAAAAAGGGATTTGGCTCAGGATTGCCCATTTTTTATTCCAGGGTTTCTCTGAATTTGGAAGTTATCACTTAGCAGGTTTCCATACCAAGGCTCAATACAATCAAGTCCGTAGCGTCTACCGATTTCGCCATATCCCCACTTTACTTTTCTTTGAAACCAGGATTCCTTGTATAATTACATCCATCTCTTAGTTTTTTTTTTGAATCATTGAATTCATTATTCGACGTAGTCTAGCAGCTCATCTCTATTTGAGACACCCCGCTCGCTTATTGCAATTCAGAATTGAATTGATTCTATCGTTGATATATTTGCAATTCAATCGGAATTAATATATCAAAAACTTTTTCTCTCTCCCGCCTCTCTCCTTCCTTTTTTATAGTATTCAAAATCATACTATAACGCTTGATATTCATTCTTTTTTTTTCTAAGCTGAATTATATCATTTGCTATGATTCTATCTTCTCCTTAGTAAACTATTTATCCTTAAATTAGTAAGGAATAAAAAAAACAAAATATCTCAAAAATGCATATAATGATCGAATGAAAATGCCAAGAGATTGGCATTTTCTCTTTATTATATTATTCATATATATTCTTCTTTTCTATGTATTAGATTATTCGTCCGAGCCATACCAAATTGAAAATATCTGAAATCAAATTCAATATAGAATTTGGAATAGATTCTATTAGAAAAATCCATTTGTGAATTAGAGAAATAAAAAGAAAGTTCAATAAATTCTATAATCCTATTTAAGAATATCATTTAGTTAAGCATATCAAGCTAACTTTATCTTTATGAAATTCTAGTATTTTTTTTCTATTCCAATTTCGAACTAGTTAATAACTAAGATTAATAATTAAGATCTGGCATTTTACGGATTCCCTATATATATTTTTATTTGTTACACTATTTCTGTTATGTAAGCCCACTTAGCTCAGAGGTTAGAGCATCGCATTTGTAATGCGAGGGTCATCGGTTCAAATCCGATAGTTGGCTTTTTTCTCTATCGATGTTCCATGAACAAGAATTTCTCTTTTTCTCCGAATTAAATGGAGAATCGAGGGTCTATTATGTCGTTTTACCTTACAATTTTGCTAGATACAAAGCATAAAAATAAATAATATATATACAAAAAATCCAGATGTTGATGAAATTCCATTTCTTGTGTTACTCCATTTTTTGTGTTACTTTAAGTAAAGTAGATTTTACTCTGTTTATCCTTTAGTTTAATTCAGTTTGAATTTCGCTGTATTCTGTAATGTAAATAGAATGAAATTTATTGTGTAAAATGAAATTTCAATAAAATAAAAAAGGAGTCTTCATGTCCCGTTATCGAGGGCCTCGTTTAAAAAAAATACGCCGTCTGGGAGCTTTACCAGGACTCACTAGAAAAACGCCTAAATCCGGAAGTAATCAGAAAAAGAAATTCCATTCTGGGAAAAAGGAGCAATATAGTATTCGTCTTCAAGAAAAACAGAAATTGCGTTTTCATTATGGTCTGACAGAACGACAATTACTTAGATATGTACATATCGCTGGAAAAGCAAAAAGATCCACAGGTCAGGTTTTACTACAATTACTTGAAATGCGTTTGGATAATATCCTTTTTCGATTGGGTATGGCTTCAACCATTCCTGGGGCCCGGCAATTAGTTAACCATAGACATATTTTAGTTAATGGTCGTATAGTTGATATACCAAGTTTTCGTTGCAAACCCCGAGATATTATTACTACGAAGGATAACCAACGATCAAAACGTTTGGTTCAAAATTATATTGCTTCATCCGATCCGGGCAAATTGCCAAAGCATTTGACGGTTGACACATTGCAATATAAGGGACTAGTAAAAAAAATTCTAGATAGGAAGTGGGTCGGTCTCAAAATAAATGAGTTGTTAGTTGTAGAATATTATTCTCGCCAGACTTGAACTTAACGAAAAAAAGGTTGATAGAATTTTTTTCCCCTTCGCCTTTCCCCGAACTAAATCGACAACATTGATGAATTAAGAGAAACGGAAAGAGAGGGATTCGAACCCTCGGTAAACAGAAGTCTACATAGCAGTTCCAATGCTACGCCTTGAACCGCTCGGCCATCTCTCCTACATAATCTTATTATGGAAAATAAACTGAATGAATAGCGAGTTTTCGTATTCCTGCAGTACAGGTACAGCCACAACGGCTCGGGAATTCCATGGCTCTATTGGATTGGATGGAAAAATTCCTTTTCATCTAAGTGGAAGGATCCTATATTTTTTTTTACTAGGAATCCCGCTCCCTCGAAAAGTTTTTCTTTGGGGAAAACCGAAATAAAAAGAGAATGGAAGAATTCTTCTTATTCCATAGGAAAATAAAGGAACCCCAGAATTCTATTTGCATAAGGTACATTACACCATACAATCTAAATAAAAAAAAGGTATGGGGCAATTAATGACTTTGAAAACGCGAAATAGCTGATGAGAGAAGTTGTTGTTGAGAAATAGGAAAGTGGAATGAAATCCAGTCTTAGTCAAATATTTCATATCTCTTCTTGTCCAAACAGAAGAAAAAGGAGACAATTTGAGCTAAGCGGAAAATCGATACCTCTCTTATCCATTTAGAGCATAGGGATCGATTTATAAGAATCGAATGTTTTGTTTTTATGTTATTTTGTGATAGAATGAAAAGAATTCTACATAGAATGGGTTGGGAATTATGCCTAGATCCCGTATAAATGGAAATTTCATTGATAAGACCTCCTCGATTGTAGCCAATATTTTATTGCAAATAATTCCGACAACCTCTGGGGAAAAAAGGGCATTTACTTATTATAGAGATGGTGCGATTTGACTCTTTTTTTTTTTTTTATTTTTTTTATTTAGCCCTACCTATATCTCATTCTTACGAGAAAGAGGGAGGGTTCGCATAGAGAGAACAAAATTAGTAAAGGAAACCCGCGCTTGGGGAAGGTGAGGTGAACTAACAATTCCTTCTGTCGTGTATCCTCGATTGATGTGACCTCAGATGCTTCAATTGTAGATTTGAGTATTGAGCGAAAGGTTACACCTACAGGATGGGTTCTGTATTACGGGCCAATCCGACTCTACTAGTACCAATAGGCAGCATAGGGGAGAAAAGCACTACACCTCGAAATAGGAATCAACAAGAGAAAAACTTTGTTAGAAATTAGCCCTTTCCTGATTGGTATCAGGGTTGGGAAGAATGGTTGGGATAACAAACAACCGTCAGGTTTGTACTTTGGATACCCTTATAACCATCAAAGGTTGTTGAAGTGGCTAATTCCTCTAAATAGGAGGCGTTGAGAACAAAGAAATTCTTGGAGCTATCGTTTTCCTCTAGCATTAATAGAATTCATTGGTGTTAAGAAAAACCTCTTGGAGGAAGGTTGGCTAGAGATTTCTTGGAAAAATACCAGCCCCCTTCGGTCCATAATGAGATGGGACTAATTCTATTTTTATTCTATAGATTTTTCGCTTAGTACTATGTATAGAAGGGAGAAGGTATAGAAGGGAGAAGCCGTATGAGATGAAAACCTCATGTACGGTTTTGGAACGGAGATTTTTTGAATAGAATGAACGACCGTAACGGATGTTGGCTCAATCCGAAGGAAATTATGCGGAAGCTTTGCAGAATTATTATGAAGCTACGCGACTAGAAATTGATCCCTATGATCGAAGTTATATACTATATAACATAGGCCTTATACACACAAGCAATGGAGAGCATACAAAGGCTTTGGAATATTATTTCCGGGCGCTAGAACGAAACCCCTTTTTACCGCAAGCTTTTAATAATATGGCCGTGATCTGTCATTACGTGCGACTATCTCCACTATAGAAAGAAGAAAAAAAAAGAAAGGAGGAAATTCTCTA